TTATAAATTTCAATAAAAATTAAATCTAAAAGAATCAAAATCTTTTGTGCTAACACACTAATCTATAATAAAATGCCTGATTAAAGGATTATTCTGATAGAATAAATTAAATAATTTTAAAATTATATTTATTTTAAAAATAAGCTAAATTTAAGCTAATGAATTCATACTTCATTTATAAAGTAAATCTTTTTTTTAATATTATAAACTTAAATAAAATTATATTCTTACTCTTACTTTTATTCAGATCTATATATACAATTTCTACAAACTCATGAATCAGATGTTGAATGGGATTAGAGATTAACCTGTTCTCATTTATCCCCCTAATCCACTCAACCTCTAAATTCAATTCTGAAAGAATAATAAAATACTTCATTATTCAAGTAATCTCCTCATCTATATTCTTAATTTCAATCATCTTCCTATCCCTAAATTTTATTAATTTATTTTGATCTTATCTAATTATAAACCTCTCATTATTTATAAAAATAGGATCAGCCCCCTTTCACCTGTGGTACGTTCAAATTATTGAGGGGTTAAAATGAAACAACTGTTTCATGCTATTTACCTGACAAAAATTAGCTCCAATAATTTTACTAACTTACAATTATTTTTTTACTATTTTAATTTTAATTATTCTACTAAACTCTTTTTTCGGAGCTATCAAAAGAGTAAATCAAACTTCTTTACGAAAAATTTTAACTTTTTCCTCTATTAATCACATAAGATGAATACTCATAATCTTAATATTAAATGAAATTATCTGATTAACCTATTTTTCTCTCTATGCGCTAATCTTAATTAGCCTAATTATTACTTTCAACTCAATAAACCTTGTTAGTCTAAACCAAATCTACATATTAAAAAATAATTTCTTAATTTCTCTAATTATTTTAATTAACATACTCTCTTTAGGGGGTCTTCCGCCCTTCTTAGGATTCTATATTAAATGAATCTCAATTTATTATGCCTCTCTAAACAACTTTCTATTCATTACCATTCTAATATTATTTTCTTCCCTAATTATCCTCTATACTTATATACGAATCTCATATTTCTCCCTAACTCTTTTAAATTTCAAAACAAAATGATTCAACTCATTTTTAGCTAACAACTTATCAAATAAGTTCTTATATTTCTTTTTATTCTTTTCAATATTTTTTCTTAATGTCTCATCTTTACTCTACTTTTAAGATTTTAAGTTAAACAAACTAGTAATTTTCAAAATTACAATTATATTTTATCCTAAATTTATAAGTCTTAGAAAAATTCTACTTTAAATTTGCAATTTAATATCATATTATTAAATATTGACTATAAAACTATAGTAAAAAAATTTCTCAATTTATATATAAATTTACAATTTATCACTTTTATCAGTCATTTTACTATTAAAAAATGATTATTTTCTACTAATCACAAAGATATCGGAACTCTATATTTTATTTTCGGAATATGATCCGGAATCCTAGGCTTATCCCTTAGCCTCCTAATTCGAACCGAGTTAAGAATCCCAGGATCTCTAATCGGAAATGATCAAATTTTCAATTCTATCGTCACAGCTCACGCTTTCATTATAATTTTTTTTATAGTTATACCAGTAATAATCGGAGGGTTTGGAAACTGATTAGTACCCTTGATACTAGGAGCCCCCGATATAGCCTTCCCACGAATAAATAATATAAGATTTTGATTTCTCCCTCCTTCAATTTCTTTTCTAATTTTTAGAATATTAATAGACAGAGGATCCGGCACAGGATGAACTGTGTATCCCCCCCTATCTGCTAATATCTCCCATATAGGAAAATCAGTTGACCTAACTATCTTTTCTCTCCATCTAGCCGGAATCTCCTCTATTCTAGGAGCAATTAACTTTATCTCTACTATCATAAACATACGCCCAAACCATATAAAACTCGAAAACATGCCCCTATTTGTGTGATCAGTCAAAATCACCGCTATTCTCCTCTTACTATCCCTTCCTGTCCTTGCAGGCGCAATCACCATACTACTTACCGACCGTAATTTAAATACATCTTTCTTCGACCCAGCAGGAGGAGGAGACCCCATCCTCTATCAACACTTATTTTGATTTTTCGGTCACCCCGAAGTTTACATTTTAATCTTACCTGGATTTGGAATAATCTCCCACATTATCACCTCAGAAAGAATAAAATCGGAATCATTTGGATCCCTAGGAATAATCTACGCCATACTCTCCATCGGTATTCTAGGATTTATTGTTTGAGGACACCATATATTCACTGTAGGTATAGATGTTGATACACGAGCCTATTTTACATCAATCACAATAATTATCGCAATTCCCACAGGAATTAAAATTTTTAGATGACTCACAACCCTCTCAGGATCCCTAATTAAATTTACCCCATCTATAAACTGAACACTAGGATTCATTTTCTTATTCACCCTAGGAGGTTTAACAGGCATCATCCTATCCAATTCATCTATTGACATCATCCTTCATGATACATACTACGTTGTAGCTCATTTCCATTATGTCCTTTCTATAGGAGCAGTATTTGCTATTATAGCCGGCTTTATCAAATGATACCCTCTATTTACAGGTCTTACTATAAATAATTTATACCTCCAAATCCAATTTATCTCCATATTCATCGGAGTAAACCTAACCTTTTTCCCCCAACACTTTTTAGGCCTAGCCGGCATGCCTCGACGATACTCAGATTATCCCGACATATATCTATCTTGAAACGCTGTCTCATCCCTAGGAAGAATAATTTCCTTAATTAGAGTCATTTACTTTATTATCTTAATCTGAGAAAGATTTATCAACAAACGATATTCATTATTTAATATTAATTCAGAAATTTCTATCGAATGACTCCAAAACACTCCCCCATTAGAACATTCCTATAACGAATTACCCATTCTAACTAAATTCTATTATGGCAGAATAATTGCAATGGATTTAAACCCCATAAATAAAGTACTTACTTTTTTTAGAAATAGCTACCTGATCAAACATTATACTCCAAAACAGAAACTCTCCCCTAATAGAAGAACTAATTTTTTTTTATGACCACTCTATAATAGTAATTATCTTAATTGTAACCTATACTTTATACTTAATCTTTATTTTATTAATAAATAAATTCTCATATAAAAACTTTATTGAACACCAAATCCTAGAGTCAGTCTGAACCATAATCCCATGCTTTTTCCTATTATTTATTGCTATCCCCTCTCTCTACCTTCTATACCTAATAGATGAGTCTAAACTACCACACATTACTTTAAAAATCATAGGACATCAATGATACTGATCATATGAATATTCAGACTTCAAAAACATTGAATTTAATTCTTACATCTCTAACTCTCCTGACTCATCTAATTTCCGACTCCTAGATGTAGACAATCACATTATTATACCATTCAAAATCCAAATCCGCTCCTTAGTATCATCTACCGATGTAATCCATGCTTGAACAATCCCCTCCTTAGGAGTAAAAATTGATGCAATTCCAGGACGTCTAAATCAAATCAACTTCTTTATCAATCGACCCGGCCTATACTTCGGACAATGCTCTGAAATCTGCGGAACTAATCATAGATTTATACCCATCACCTTAGAAAGAATCAACCTATCCAATTTTATCTCTTGAATTAACAAAAACTCATTAAGTAACTTAATTTAAAGTCTTGATCTCTTAAATCAATTTATAATAATTAAACATTATTCTTAATGATTAAGAATTAGTTAATATATAACATAAAACTGTCAAATTTAAATAATTATAATATCTAATATTCTTATATACCCCAAATAAACCCTATAAACTGAATTATTTTATTTATTTACTTTTCTAGAATCTACTACCTAATAAACTTAATTATCTACTTTAACTTCTCATATAACCCCCACCAATCTATATCATCCCTCCATAACCAATCAACTAAATCTCTCAAATCCTGATCATGATAATAAACTTATTCTCCATTTTTGATCCTTCTTGTATATTCAATATCCCCCTCAACTGACTAAGATCAATCTTACTTATTCTTTTCATGCCCATAATTTTCTGAATTTGTCCTACAAAAATCAATTTTTCTATTAATACAATCTTAATTTATATCCACAAAGAATTTAAATTACTACTAGGTAAATCATCATTCAAAGGATCTACAATAATATTTATTTCATTATTTACCTTAGTTCTCTATAATAATTTCTTTGGCCTATTCCCATACATCTTTACCAGAACAAGACATCTATCCATAAATCTAACCTTCTCCCTCCCCCTATGAATTACATTCATAGTCTTCGGATGAATAAAAAACTGTCAACATATATTTACACATCTAATCCCCCAAAGAACCCCCTTTATCCTCACACCATTTATAGTATTAATTGAAACTATTAGAAACTTAATTCGCCCTATAACCCTAGCAGTCCGACTAACAGCCAATATAATTGCTGGCCATCTCCTAGTCACTCTCCTAAGCCAGTCAATCTCTAGATTCAACCTAATTATAATTATAGTTATTCTATCCCAAATTATCTTACTAATTCTAGAATTTTCAGTAGCCTTCATTCAAGCCTACGTAATTTCTATTCTCTCCATCCTTTACTCTAAGGAAACATACTAATGATAAGTCACTCAAACCACTCTTTCCATCTAGTAAATTATAGCCCCTGACCTCTAATTGGAGCCTTAAGAACTATAACTCTTCTATCAAGCATAATTAAATGATTCCACAATTTTAACTCAACCTACCTTTTATTTAGACTCTTAATTGTTCTGATAACTAGATACCAATGATGACGGGATATTTCCCGAGAAAGAACCTTCCAAGGAATCCACTCCTATTCTGTATCCAATAATATACGATGAGGAATAATTTTATTTATTATTTCAGAAATTTTCTTCTTTATTTCATTCTTTTGAACCTTTCTTCACAGAAGACTCTCTCCCAATATTGAAATCGGAAGAAACTGACCTCCAATAAATATCACCCCATTCAATCCATTCCAAATTCCTCTCTTAAATTCCCTAATCTTAATTTCTTCTGGAGTATCAGTAACATGATCCCACCACAGAATCTTAAACAATAACCACACTCAAATAATCTTTAGCCTATCACTAACAATTATCTTAGGGATATATTTTTCTCTCCTTCAACTTTACGAATACATAATAGCCCCATTCTCAATAAGAGATAGAATCTACGGATCTACCTTTTTTATCGCTACCGGATTCCATGGGCTCCATGTAATTATCGGAACTATTTTTTTAACTATTAACTTATTCCGACAAATAAATAACCACTTCTCTTCTTTTCACCACTTCGGGTTTGAGGCAGCCGCTTGATATTGACACTTCGTTGATGTAGTATGATTAATTTTATTTATTCTAATTTACTGATGAGGTAATTAATTTATATAATATACCCCAGTATATTTAACTTCCAATTAAAAAGCTTATTTACTAAATAATATAAATAATTATCCCTATAATAATATTCGCAATATTCACACTTACCTTAATCAATTTAATTATATTCATTGCACTCACCCTATCAAAAAAAAAAATCTTCGATCGAGAAAAAAACTCACCCTTCGAATGTGGATTTTCCACCTCATTCTTCTCCCGCTTCCCCTTCTCCCTCCACTTTTACCTAATTTCTATCCTATTTCTAATTTTCGACGTAGAAATCACGATCATCCTACCCCTATTCTACCTAATAAATACAACCAATTTATATATCTACCTAATTATATTCATTTTTTTCATTTCAATCCTAATCTTAGGACTACTTCATGAATGAAACCAAAACATTCTAAACTGGTCTAACTAGGATTATAGTTTAACTCTAAACATTTGAATTGCAATCAAAAATTATCAACATCTATTGATTTATCTTAAATAAGAAACAAACCAATTGTATTTAATTTCGACTTAAAATTTAGAATAAATCTGTTATTCCTTATTTTAATTGAAACCAAATTAGAGGTTTATTATTGTTAATAATAAAATTGAATTACTATTCCAATTAAAGAAATAACCACCCATTTAAACTTCTAATTTAAATTCTAGTGATACCATTCATTATTATTTCTATTTAAATAGTTTATTTAAAACATTACATTTTCAATGTAAAATTATATGACCCTACATATTTTAAATTTATTTAAAAAATATTTATATTTACCCCAATATCTTCAATATTATACTCTAATTAAGCTATTTAAATTAAATAAAAAAACAAATACAAAAAAATATAAAAACTATACTAACTAAATATTTCTTAACAAAATTCACCTTTCTTAAAGACAACTCTATACCCACACTTTCCATTAAATTCATTAAACCCTGACCCCCTAAATATTCAAATCAACCCAAATCATTAATCTTCTTTAAACTCAACCTTCTTTTTAACACCAACCAATTAACCCCTCTAGTCGAAATCCTCGGCATAAACCATATTAAAGAAATAAAATAAATTATCTTCACTCCCTTACCCATTAAAAAATGAGAACTCTTATATACCACAAACCCTATAATAACCCCAATAAATAATACAAAAATAATAGCCCACTGATTCACTCCCTCTAAATAAATAAAATTAATATCATCCATAATCAACCATATTAACACTCTTCCACCTAAAATTCTTAATATTAACATTAATTTGATAGAAAAAATTATTTTATAATCCTCATCAAAAAACACAAACAACCTACTAAAATTTATACTACCCAATATACTAAAAAAAGTTAAACGAACCGAATAAGAAACTGTCAACCCTGTAGAAAAAAAAAAAAAAAAAAAAAAAAAACAATTTAGATTTGAAATTAAACATTTTTCCAAAATCAAATCCTTAGAATAAAATCCCGCCAAAAACGGAAACCCACATAAAGAAAGATTACCCACATTAAGCCTAATCCTCACTAACGGCATAAACTTAGAGATATTCCCTATAAAACGAATATCCTGAGTATTTTTCATTGAATGAATAATCAATCCAGCTCTCATAAATAATATAGACTTAAATATAGCATGAGTAAGAAGATGAAAAAAAGCCAAATCACAAAACCCCATTGATAAAATGGACAATATTAAGCCCAACTGTCTTAAAGTAGATAAAGCAATAATCTTCTTTAAATCGTACTCAAAATTTGCCACTACTCCCGCTATAAATATGGTCGCCCTAGAAAGAATTAATAAAAAATCTATTAAAATAGTACCCCCCATTAACTCCCTAAAACGAATTATTAAATAAACCCCCGCCGTAACCAGGGTAGACGAATGAACTAAAGCCGAAACAGGAGTGGGAGCAGCCATAGCAGCTGGCAACCACGAAGAAAAAGGAATTTGAGCCCTTTTAGTAATTGCTGCCAAAATTAACATAAGAATAATTACCGTCATTTCCAAATCATTCTTAAATAATTTTATAGACAGTAACAAATTTCACCCCCCATAATTTACTATCCAACAAATAGATATAAGGATTATCACATCTCCAACCCGATTAGATAAAACCGTCAATATCCCCGAATTAAAAGACTTACTATTCTGATAATAAATTACTAAACAAAATGAGACTAAACCTAAACCATCCCAACCTAATAAAATCCTAATTAAATTAGGCCTAATAATCAAAAATATTATTGACACTACAAATAACACCACCAAAATAATAAAACGATCTAAATTTATATCACCTCCCATATAAGACAGGCTATATCAAACTACCACTGAAGAAATAAATAATACCAACCCCATGAACATTATTGAAATTCAGTCCAAAATCAAAAACATCTCCACATTTATCGAATTTAAAGCAACCACCTCTCATTCTAAAAACACTGAAAAATCCAAATTCACTAAGATAAAACCAAACAAAAAAACTATAAATCTAAAAAATATTATATAAAAAGAAAAGATCAGACAAATATACATCCCAATAATTTAATATAAATAAATTATTTCATTGAATCCACAATCCAATATTTTCTAATAAACTAATTAAATTATAAACTTAATATAAATCATTCAACCTTTAAAATTAAAAAATTTAAAAAAAATCAATGTAAGAATAAAACAATATACTCCCGCAACCTCACTTGAGAAAACCTAAATAACCTTCTTCTAAGCATCCCATGCTGTCTAAATGTATATAGATAAATTCTATAAGAAGCTCTAAAAAAAGAGACCATCATTAAAACCACTATTAGTACAACCGATCAACTCACAATCCTAATTATAAGTCTAATCTCACCAATTAAATTTAATGTAACAGGAGCAGCCATATTGCCCACCAATAATAAAAACATCCACATACTCAATGAGGGTAATAGATTTAATAGACCCTTACCTACAACCAACCTTCGCCTTCCCAACCGCTCATAATACATATTTGAAATACAAAATAAACCAGATGAACATAATCCATGACCTAATATTAAACCATAACACCCCACGAACCCTCACTTAAAAACTGTCATTAACCCCCCAATTACAAAAACCATGTGAACTACTGAAGAATAAGCAATCAATATTTTTATATCCACTTGAAGTAAACACATCAAACTTAAATATAACCCCCCGATCATTGATAAAATAACTCAAATAAAATTTATCTTCACCCCCACAATAATATTTATTCCCAACACTCGTATCAACCCATACCCCCCCAATTTCAATATAACTCCAGCCAAAATTATAGAACCCGAAACAGGGGCCTCTACATGAGCCTTAGGCAACCACAAATGAACCATAAATATAGGCATCTTTACCATAAAAGCTAATAATATAATTAAATAAATAATAAACCTTCCCAAATCTTCAACCATACAAAATATTAATGTATAACTGCTTAAATAAATAAATTTAATTACCATCAACAAAGGGAGAGAAACAAAAAGTGTATAAAATAATAGATACACCCCCGCTTGAATACGTTCCACCTGATAACCTCAGCCAATAATCAACATTAATAAGGGCAACAAAGAACTTTCAAAAAAAATATAAAATATAAATAGATTAGTAGTAAAAAAAACCAATATCAACATAAACAATAAAACTAAATTCAACACCCCAAAAATATCTCTAAAAATATTTAATTTATAAATCTTAAACCTTCTAATAATTATTAAAGATACAATCCAAATACTCAATATAATCAACCCCCAAGATAAAACATCTATCCCTATAGAGTAACCCAACCCCCCCATTAAAGCTAGATTCAAAGAATTCATTATAAATAAAATAAACAAAATTATTAAACCCCCAAATACCTCTAAATACCTAAAACCTAGCAACACTATAAAAATTATATAAATCAAATATTTTAACATTCCAGTAAATTAAATCTATTAAAATAATCATTCCCATATATACGAACTATAGAAACCAAAATAGATAAACCAATTACCGCCTCTCTAACTATAAAAATACAAAAAATCATTAAAAAATAACCCTCCCCCACAAACTTAATCATCATTAATATAAAAAACAAAAATAATCTCAACATCACTATCTCCAATCTTAACAACATTAATAGCAAATTAACCCGAACTAATATAAAAGATATAATCCCCATTAAATATATAAAAAAAAATAAAATTTTCACTATCATTAGTTTAAATAATTTAATAAAAATATTGATTTTGTAAATCAATTATAAGAGCCCAATCTTTTTAAACTCTCAAAGAAAATAAAAAATTTACCATCTATAATCTCCAAAATTATTATTTTTATTAAACTACCCTTTGATATCAAACTTATAATTATAAATCTCTCCATCTCCACTAATATAATCTTTATATTTTTAAACCACCCCATATCCATGGGAATTTCAGTCCTAATTCAAATAACTATTATATCCCTAATAATAAATATATTTTTCAATATCAACTGATTTTCCTATATTCTATTCCTCCTATTTATCGGAGGGATACTAATTTTATTCATATATATATGCAGAATCACATCCAATAACATCCTACTAATATCACCCAAACTTGTCACATATTTCATATTTACCAGATTAATAACCTTTATATGGATATTTTTTATTATAAAAATAAATTTCTCCTGAACTCATTCAAATAAAATAAACTCAATTTTCATAAAAAAATATATTATAGATTCTCATATCCCATCCATACTAATAAAATTATTTAATGATTATTCCTATATCATCACCCTTATAATAATAATGTACCTCCTTATCTTAATAATCCTAGTCAACTCTATTACTAACTACAAACAAGGAGCCTTACGAAAAATCTAACAAATGACATCTTACTCTAATTTAATAAAAACCCACCCTATCCTAAAAATTATTAATAAGTCTTTAATTAAACTCCCTTCCCCATCAAATATTTCATTCTGATGAAATTTTGGATCACTTCTAGGCCTAATACTATCAATCCAATTAATCTCTGGAATCTTTCTCTCCATACACTATACAGCCCACGTAAATATATCCTTTGACAGAATTAATCACATCTATCGAAATATTAACTACGGATGACTAGCCCGAAGAATCCACATAAATGGAGCCTCATTCTTCTTTATTTGTATATACATCCATATCGGCCGAAATATCTATTATGAATCATTTATAAATAAACATACCTGATTCGTAGGAATCATTATTTTTCTAATCTCTATAATAACAGCCTTTTTAGGCTATGTTCTTCCCTGAGGACAAATATCCTTCTGAGGAGCCACAGTCATTACTAACCTTCTATCTGCAATCCCCCACAGGGGGACCGATATAGTCCAATGAATCTGAGGGGGATTCGCAATCAACAACGCAACCCTAAATCGATTTTTCTCACTCCACTTTTTAATGCCTTTTGTAATTCTAGCCCTAACCTTAATCCACTTAATTTTCCTCCACGAAAAAGGCTCCAACAACCCCCTATGCCTAAATTCTAACCTAGACAAAATCCCGTTCCATCCCTATTATACTCTAAAAGATATTTTAGGATTTATTATTCTATTTAATATACTTTTATTTATCTGTATTTTTAACCCCTTCATACTAAATGACTGTGATAATTTTATTATAGCTAACCCCATATCTACTCCAGTTCACATTCAACCTGAATGATATTTTCTTTTCGCTTATGCAATCCTACGCTCAATTCCCAATAAATTAGGGGGTGTAATTGCCCTCCTTATATCAATCTGCATCCTATTTATCCTCCCATTTACCTTTTTTAAACTCTTAAAGGGAAATCAATTCTTCTTTCTTAACAAAATTTTATTTTGATACTTTTGTGTAATATTTTTCCTTTTAACTTGAATCGGCACTCAACCCGTAGAACAACCCTTTATTTTAGTAAGTCAAATCATCTCAATTTCATACTTTATATACTTCCTAATTAACCCCCTTACTAACCTATACTGAAATAAACTCATTCACCACTAAATAATTAAATAGCTTATAAATTAAAGCATTTGTTTTGAAAACTTAAAAAAGAATAATACTTCTATTAATTTTACCAAAAAAATTTCATAGATTTCTAAATTATAATAACAAATCCTAAAAAAAAAATTAAATAAAACAAAGACAGGGGAAGATAAACCTTTCAAGTTAAATACATCAATTTATCATACCGATACCGAGGCAAAATCCCACGAACCCAAATAAATACCACGCATAATCCCACCAAAATACACAATATTAACGATAAACTAAAATATGCCCCCAAAAACATTACTCTAAAAATTATTCTTATGAATATAATTATAGAATATTCAGACAAAAAAATTAAAGCAAACCCCCCTCTCCCATACTCAATATTAAAGCCCGAAACCAACTCTCTCTCTCCCTCTGCAAAATCAAAAGGAGTACGATTAACTTCAGCCAATATTGACCCCATCATCATAAACCCCACAGGTAATATAATTAATATAAATCAAACAAACTTTTGATAAAAAAAATATTCCAACAAATTAAATCTCATTAATAACATAATCCTAGATAATATTAACATAACCATCCTTACCTCATAAGAAATTGTCTGAACAATGGCACGCATTCTACCTAATATAGCATAATTAGAATTAGAAGATCAACCAGCCACTATAATTATATAAACCCCAACCCCCAAGATACAAACTATAAATATAAACCCCATATTCATATAAACCAAAGTCTCAAAATAAGTTATTAATATCCATCTAATTATCGCAACAATTAAATTTATCACAGGTATAAAATAATAAACTAAATAATTTGAATTAACTAACTTCACCTGCTCCTTAGAAAATAACTTAATCGCATCTCTAAAAGGCTGAAAAATACCCATTAAACCCACCTTATTAGGACCCTTTCGAATCTGTACATAGCCTAAAATTTTCCGTTCTAACAATGTAAAAAAGGCCACTCTCAATAATACTATAACAACCAACAACAAAAAATTACTAAAAAAAATCCATATTTCTATTTACTAATTACATGTAATAAATACATATATTCATGATTTCTAAAATCATCACACTTAAATCTGCCAAAATAGTATAAACTTTATATCTATTCTTCCTTCTTTTACCTAAAAATAAATAAAATTTAATTCCTTTCGTACTATAAATATAAACCTTATTAAAGATAGAAACCAACCTGGTTTACACCGGTCTGAACTCAGATCATGTAAGATTTTAAAAGTCGAACAGACTTAAATTTTAATCATTTACAATTAAATTTTATCTTAATCCAACATCGAGGTCACAATCTTTAATTTAAATAAGATCTTTAAATTAAAATTATGCTGTTATCCCTAAGGTAACTATATTTATTTATATAATCTTTTACAATTACAATTTAAAATCTCAACCATTATTGTCAATACCAATAAAAAATTAAATTAATTTTTAAATCACCCCAATTAAATAACACTACAACTAACACTCAGCTGTAAAGCTATAAAGATCTATAGGGTCTTCTCGTCTTTTAATAAAATTTTAGCTTTTTCACTAAAAAATTAAATTTTATATTAATTAGATTTAAAAAGTTTATATCTTATTCAGTCATTCATTCTAGTTTTCAATTAAAAAACTAATTATTATGCTACCTTTGTACAGTATAAATCCTGCAGCCCTTCAAATTAAATTCAGTGGGCAGACTAGACTTAATATTAATATTTCATTAAGACATGTTTTTGTTAAACAAGTAAATATATTTTTAAAATTTTTGCCTAATTCTTTAACCTAATTTACCTAATTACATTTTTTTACAAAATCAAAATTATATACTAATTTAACCATTATTACATTATTAATTTTATCTCAATAATCATTTAAATAAATTACTTAATCTCCAATTAAATCTAACAAAAAAATAAAAATTTTTATTACAAACTTAAATTAATTAAAAATATTAATTAAATAAATTTTATTATTCAACTAAATCATATAATCCTAAACATTAAAGCTTATCCCCTAATATTTTGAATATATATATATATATATATTCTAAATTAAATTTATTTCTCTAAAAACTAGATAACTAAAAAACCAAATAACTTTTCATTGCCAAATAATCATAATTAATAATTTTTTCACATTAACTAAAATAACTACTTAACTATTTTTTTTTCGAGATATTTTTAATATAAATATTAAATTAATTAACTCTGATACACAAGATACTCCAAAACTAAATACTTTTTAAAAATTATATTATCTTTTTTACCTTCAATCACTTTACTATTAACTTATAAGTTTCATATTTTTTTATTTAATTATACTATCAATTCCAACTTAAACTTTCCAATAATTTAATTTAAAAATTCTTTTAATTTTAATATATCTGTATATTTCAACCAACTAACTCAAATTTACTAAGCCCATAATTAATTCAAATTAAACCGAATCACACAGTTTATATTTTAATGTAAATAAAATTTTTGTTTAAATCTAATTTGCTTCTAAAAACATATTCCTATATTTTTACTTTGTTACGACTTATTTCAAAAATAAAATAATTTTTTATTTTATTTTTGAAAGTGACGGGCAATATGTACATATTTTAAAACTATAATCATTTAAAATATATCTTTTAAATTACTTTTAAATCCATTTTCCTTCAAATTATTCCAAATTAAATTTCACAAATAAACTTACTGTAACTCATAACATTCTCTAAATATAAACTGCACCTTGATTTGAAATATTTTTCTTTAAAAACAATTAAATATTCTTATTTTTAATTAAATATTTTTTTTTACAACGATATACAAATTTTTAATTTAAGTCAAATTAATCGTGGATTATCAATTATTATACAAGTTCCTCTAAATTGATTAAAATACTGCCATCTTTCTTAAGTTTTATATAATTATATAACTTTAAATACTTAAATAATTATCCATTTAAATTTTAATAATAGGGTATCTAATCCTAGTTTATTTTTAAATCTTTTTAAATTTTATAATCAAAATTTAATTATTAAATTATAAAATAAAATTCTACTTTAATATTTTATAATTAAAAATTAATATTCAAACTTTATATATTTTTATTTTTAAATAATTTAAATTTATTTTTTGTTTAACCGCAATTGCTGGCACAAAATTTTATTAATAAATAAATTTTACTATTTAAATTAAATTTCTTAAATTTTTAAAAATTATATACTATAAAATTAAAATAAACTATAAATCTAAAAAATAATAATTATACTTTATATATATATATATATATACTATAAAATTAAAATAAACTATAAATCTAAAAAAAATTTTAAACTATAAATCTAAAAAATAGTTTTTTTTTTTTTTTTTTTAATATAAATAATTTATAATATTATATATATATATAGGATATTCTATAAATTTATATTATAAAATAAATATTTATTAGTAATAATAAATATATAATATACAATATAATATTTATTATTTAATCATTATAAATATATAATAATGATTAAATAATAATTAAATATTATTATTTTGATATAGAATTATATATATATATACCTATAAATAATTTATAATATTATAAATGTATAATATATAAACCAATAGATATATATATACCTATAAATAATTTATAATATTATATATATATAATATATATATATATAATATTTATTATTATTTTAATATAAAATTATATATATATATACCTATAAATAATTTATAATATTATAAATGTATAATATATAAACCAATAGATATATATATACCTATAAATAATTTATAATATTATAAATGTATATATTAATAATATAGACCAATATATATATATATAATAATAAATTATTTATATAAATATAGATATAGATTATTTTATATATAATATTACTATTTCCTATAAAATCAGTAT